TAAATAGTAAAGAAAAAAACAAGAAAAAAAGAATTATAAAATAATAAGAAGAACTCACATTTTGATTCTATTTTGACTCTATATCATAGGAATGGAAATAGTTCTTCTTATTATTGTTGTTGCTTTAATAACAAGCATTTTTGTTTTCAAATCAGATAAATTTTTTTCTATCTATGATTCATTGGAACAAAAAAGGGCCTGGATAGGTCAGTACCTATCCGGGCCGTGGGAATAAAATAAAAAGGCCCTTTTGAACAAACGCAAAGAAAGATTCTTTTTTTTTCTATATTTCTATTGGAAATATATTTTTCGAGCCCTTACTTTATGGAATTGGAATTGCTGATAAAAGTTGTATATATCTATATAATAAAAAGAGATAAAAAAATAATAAAGAAAGATAAAGAAAGACTTTTTCAATCTTTACTTTATGTATGGGAGAGATGGCTGAGTGGACTAAAGCGGCGGATTGCTAATCCGTTGTACGAGTTATTCGTACCGAGGGTTCGAATCCCTCTCTTTCCGTTTCCATTGATGAATTGATATTTTATTTATCTTTCGAATTTCTCGAACCCTTTTTCTTTTTCATAGTTAAAGGTGTGGAATAGATAAAATCCGAAGAAAATTTGAAAATCAAGTAAGGAAAATGCCTTTATTTTTTATTCTTCATTCTTCACGCCCAGGATTACGTCCCGGATCATTAGATAGGAATCCGAAGATGAAGAGAGAAACAAAGAATATCACTACTGTGTAAACGAAGAGTTTGAGAGTAAGCATTACACAATCTCCAAGATCATTTTTTGGGAAAAAGAGAATAGATTTTCCATTTTTATACCACATATCCTATTTTGACTCCTATTTTGACACCAAGACATGAGAAGTAGTTTCTAGAAATGGAAAAGCATTTTCAAAAAATCATTTGTAATTAAGAGTCTTTCATTGCCAAAATTTTCTTTCATACCCACAATTAGATATTGTGGGGGACCCTAATTAATAGTGCCTTTCACTGGAAAAAGGAAAGGGTTAGAATGAGGTGATACAGATTTATTGCGACTATCCGATACTTTGACTTTCAATGTTTTAATTGAGGGTTCATAATCTAAGATTTTTCTAATCTTATCAATTGTTAGAATTTTTTTTCTCGAAGAAATCATGAATTTTTCTAGGGCAGTATTAAATATTTCATCGAAAACTTACAGCGGCTTGCCAAACAAAGGCTAAGAGAAAAAAGAACAGAGGTATGACTGGCATAACATCTACGATTGGATTCAAAAAAGCATAGGCTTCGGGCAATTTGGCGAAGAAAAAATTACTCGAATAAAGGGCAGAATTAAGACAGATACAGATCAAACTAAAGATATTAAGCATAACAAACATTTTGTTCTTGGAGATAATTGAATTTTGATTGAGTTATTGATATGGTATTGATATAAGGGAAAAAAGAATAAAGTAGGGTAGACCAAAAAATCCTTCTTTTTCTTTTAACTAACCCAATCAAGAATACTTCAAGTCTCAAAAGAGAATAGAAGAAATCATACTTTCATAAATATCTTAATTGAATTATATGTAATGATCAATAAATTCAGTTTAATTCTATGTCTATACGTGTCAAAATCCTAGCAACAATCTAATCTATTCCATAAATATTTGGACTGGAATTGACGAACGACTAATAACAATATTAGTGTTTATTAGTGTCGACTAGAAATCTAAATGGGGCGTGGCCAAGTGGTAAGGCAACGGGTTTTGGTCCCGCTATTCGGAGGTTCGAATCCTTCCGTCCCAGAGCATACCAATTATATCAGAATAAAGATTGCTTTAAAAGTCGGAGGGGCCTTTGATTCTATGCCCATCCCCTTCATATTGAAGGTTAGTTACTTAGAAAAACCTTACGTCTCATATCCATTTGCATTCTCAATGATGCATTCTAGATCGAAATCCGAAAGAAAAGCCTCTATATTCCCTATCTATTATTCCCTATCCCTTAAATGAGGTAGCCTAATTATTAATTCTCTGTGGATTGTTTTATTAAAAAATAAACAAGAGGGTTTTCTTGGTACTAATGGAATTCAATTAATGGGATTAAATCTCTTAAGGCTAGGTTAGGGGAAACTAAAATAAAAATAGGAACAAAGACTCGTTTGGCTTTGTACCTAGACAAGATAGTCTAGCATCCCGTAAAAGAGGATCTTTTTTTTTATTTATGATTCATCATCCCATATTATTTGTGAAATAGATCAGTAAATAGATCAGTAGTGGAAGGTATCAATTTCAATATCGGTGTCTGTACAAATCTCATTAACAAACAATCAAGTTACATATGTAACAAATCCATTTTCTTTGAACCTCAGTTTTAGGTATTTCGTCTTTGGCTCTAATGAATTATTGTAAATCTATTATTGTAAATCTATGTAACAATTCAGACGGGGCAATTCATACATTCTATTTACTTTTTACTTTATGGAAAGATTCTTATGGAAAAATTACAGAAAGATTACTGAACCTCAAGTCAAACAAAATATAACAAAATACCTAAAAAATGAGGAAGGAAATTTTGAGATGTATGTATTTGTTATCGTTCTATTTCAGCGACAATGAGGTTTCGATTTTCGTGAAAAAGATTTATGATCTTTAAAATTTTTGAAATTAAAATATTTCACATAGAATATCCATAATTACTTTCAGTAACAATTGTTCAGTCTAAGATACAGAAATCTCCTATTCTTTCGGTTCTTATTTTATCAATCATATGAAAGAATAAGGATCTAAATCTTCTTCACGAAAAAAAACGAAGAGAAATTGGATTTGTTTTTGATCTATCTATTTGCTTTAAATCATTGTTGGTTCAGTTCAAAACGAAACATGGATTTATCTCTCTTATTTATAAGGATCAAATGCGGTTTTTTTTATTGTTTGTAAAACTTTATTCAACTCAAATAATGATGTAATGATGTCGAAGTAGTCAATTTTTTCAATTAAATATTTGTAATGATTTATTATTAGATTAGTCTTTCGTACTTGAAGAAGTATTAGATTGATGAATCTATCCTATTGTGTCACTTGAAGATGCAGATTCAAAAATAACTCATTTATTTTATATTTGTATCCTTTTATTTTTATATAAATTTGATTTTTATAAAAATTTTTATAAATATATAAATATAAATGTCTATTATATTATGTATTATAAAATATATAATAATATTATATTTTATCATATCTATAATTATTTTAGAATATTTATAATAATATATATATAATTATAGATATTCTATTATTATTATACTATTTATATATTATAGATATTCTATTATTATACTATTTATATATTATAGATATATTATAGATAAATTATAGATATTAGAATATCTAATTTTATATTTATATGTAATTTTATAGGTATAAAAGATATAAAAATATAAATCATTTTATAGATAGATAATCTATCTAGATTATAGATATAAGAAAATCTAATAAAAAATGTTGCATTCATACAATAAAATACGGGATTAAGTTGAATTCTTGATGAGACATCTTCAGAAAAATATCTACACATCCATAAAAAAAAAGAAACAAGTATAGATTACTATGTACCGACTAAAACAATGACTATTCATGGTTCCATAATTGAATCAATTACATACCGGCTCCAAACTAGAGGAATGTTATGGTAAAACTTCGTTTGAAACGATGTGGTAGAAAGCAACGTGCGACTTGAAGGACATGATCAGTTGTGGATTTTTACACCCACCATTTTTTTATATTCAAATTTTATTATATAGTTATATAGGAATGAAGGTGCTCTTGGCTCGACATCGTTTGTTCTGCTCCACTAGAAGAACCCCTCTTTTCTTTTTTTGTTGGGTTGTAATGTAAATAGTACATGATGGAGCTCGAGTAGAAAGTATTGATTCATTTCTCGGGGGCAAGGATCTAGGGTTAGTGCCAATCAAGAAGTTGGAAATACTTTGTAAGTATATCTTCGATATAGACGAAAGGATACAATTCAAGCAAGTTTAAAATCCAAAAAGAAAATTTGTTTGAATTTGTAGAACACTTTCAATCAAAAGTGTATCGTGCGGGAATCAACCGTTCGTATGATTCTTTGATAAAAATAAATCACAAAAAAAAGGTATGTTGCTGCCATTTTGAAAGGATTAAGGATCATCGAAGTAATGTCTAAACCCAATGATTTAAAACAGAAATAAAGGATCCCGGAACAAGGAAACGCCGTTTTCAATTGTCTCAAAAACTAGGATTAGGATCAGAATGACGAATACAATAGATTTTAAACGAGACAAACAAAAAGGGGGTTAGAGACCGCTCAATAAATGAAATGCCTAAGGGTTGTCCTTTGAGCTATTTGAGAGTTATCCAACTTGAGTTATGAGTACGAATGATTTTATATTTTTGGGGAAAGAAGAACAAAAAAAAGGACTTAAATTAAATCATAGTCTAATGAATTTGATGATTTTATAGATCTATTTGCCATTGGAATTCTATACATCGACATAACTTTGAATCATTTTTTCTCGAGCCGTACGAGGAGAAAACTTCTTATACGTTTCTAGGGGGGGGGGGTATTGTTCACCTACATCTATCCCAATGAGCCGTCTATCGAATCGTTGCAATTGATGCTCGATCCCGAAGAGAAGGAAGAGATCTTCGGAAAGTGGGTTTTTATGATCCGATAAAGAATCAAACTTATTCAAATGTTCCTGCTATTCTATATTTCCTTGAAAAAGGAGCTCAACCTACAGGAACTGTTCATGATATTTCAAAGAAAGCGGAGGTTTTTACGGAACTTCGTCTTAATCAAACGAAATTCAAATTCAATCAATGAAATACAAAAAACGAGGGGGGGATGACTCGTATATAGCTTTGTATAACTTTCTCTACTACTGCCCCTTAATCTATCTTATTGATATAAGATGGATAGAAAAAAGATCAAGTGAATAGATGAAGGAATTATATCTAGAAATATAAAATTCTGACATTACCTT